TGATTAACTCAATAGGTAATGGAATTCGCTCTGCTCTTAGAATATGTAGAATAAGAATTCTTCTGTTTACCTTACTCAATTCAATTCAAAAAAGAAAAAATACTTTCTTTTTGTTGACAAAAGAATAAACAAAAGATACTCAATTTTCTTTTGAGTCTATTTTCTCATTTCCAAGGCGGGGAGTCTTATTTTCCCCATCGACCTATTTGTTACAATAATACAACTTTTTATTTTTTCTCTATATCCACTTTTTCTCTCTATCTATCTATAAAAGAGCAAATAGAAAATCTTGAATCTTTAGTTACTAAAATCATTGAAACTAATTGATTCAAATTTTAAACGCTTTTGTGTAACTTTCTGACTTTTTAATTTTCTCTGAATTCCTATATACACCCCCATATATCTCTCGGGATCAACCCAATCAAGAAAATCAAAAACACTTAGTGAAGAGAGTCTGGATAAATAATGTATCAATTTTGAGTGATCCAAAATAGGTTTTTTTCTTTTGGATTCATTAAGAAAATGGATTTTTTTTGAGTTCTATCCTATTAATGGATAATAAAACTATCCAGTTTTAAAGAGTTCAAGTTGAGGAGAGTACAAAATACACGAAAATCTTAAGAAAACTAAGGCCCTAAACTAAAATAATGAACCTTCAAATACCTATTTGAACTAATTTTTATTCATCCATTTGAATCTTTCCTAAAAAATATTGCAACCAATTGAATTCTTAAATCTAGACGATTGCTTATTCATAGGCTATTATGAGTTCAAGACAAGCCGCTATGGTGAAATTGGTAGACACGCTGCTCTTAGGAAGCAGTGCTAGAGCATCTCGGTTCGAGTCCGAGTGGCGGCATGCCATCTTCTAAAAAAACTAAATAGATCCTATAATGAATTCAATTCCTGATTTCTTGTAATTAAAGAACTCCCCTTTTTTAAGATTGTTATGATATTTTCAACCTTAGAGCATATATTAACTCATATTTCTTTTTCGATCGTTTCAATTGTAATTACAATTCATTTGATAACCTTTTTAGTCGATGAAATCATAAAACTCTACGATTCATCAGAAAAGGGCATGATAATGACTTTTTTCTGTATAACAGGATTATTAGTTACTCGTTGGATTTATTCGGGACATTTTCCACTAAGTAATTTATATGAATCATTAATCTTCCTTTCATGGAGTTTCTCCCTTATTCATATAGTTCCGTATTTCAAAAAAAATCAAAATTTTTTAAGCGCAATAATCGGCCCAAGCGCTATTTTTACCCAAGGCTTTGCTACTTCAGGTCTTTTAACTGAAATACATGAATCTGCAATATTAGTACCCGCTCTTCAATCCGAGTGGTTAATAATGCACGTAAGTATGATGATATTGGGCTATGCAGCCCTTTTATGTGGATCATTATTATCAGTAGCACTTCTAGTCATTGCAGTTAGAAAAAACAGAAAGTTTTTTTTTACAAGTAATCATTTATTAAATTTAAATGGGTCATTTTTCTTTGGTGAAATCGAATACATGAATGAAAGAATAAATGTTTTACAAAATACTTCTTTTTTTTCTCCGAAGAATTATTACAGGTCGCAATTTATTCAACAATTGGATTATTGGAGTTATCGGGTTATTAGTCTAGGATTTATCTTTTTAACCATAGGGATACTTTCTGGAGCAGTATGGGCTAACGAAGCATGGGGATCATATTGGAGTTGGGACCCAAAGGAAACTTGGGCATTTATTACTTGGATCGTATTCGCGATTTATTTACATATTCGAACCAATATAAAATGGAAGGGTATAAATTCCGCAATTGTGGCGTCTATTGGCTTTCTTATAATTTGGATATGCTATTTTGGGGTCAATCTATTAGGAATAGGGCTACATAGTTATGGTTCATTTACATTAACATCTAATTGAATTCAAAAGGATTCAAAAAAGACTCTTACGAATACGAATAGAAAAGTGTACAGTGCATATGAGATAAAAAAAACTTTGTGTGAACTGATGAGAACCCTCTGAATCAAATATTGTAGTGATTCACAGGGTTCGCGCCGATTCAAATTCATTTTTTTACTTAACTTAAGAAAAGAAGAAAAAGCCTTCTTTTTTTCATTGTACAACGAAGGATTAAAAAAAAATCCTATGATTTTTTTTATTCATCAAAACTATCTATAAAAAGAATTAGATAGAATAACTTCGACCTTGTCAACTGATAGTGAAAGAACAAAATCGGGGTACATACCAATACCTAGTATGGGTAAAAAGATAGAGATTGAAAGAAATAACTCTCGCGGTCCAGAATCAAAAAAATAAGAGTTTGGAGCATTAAATATCTTGTATCCATAGAACATCTGGCGTGACATAGATAATGAATAAATAGGAGTTAATATCATTCCAATTGCCATTACAAAAGTAATTAGTATTTTTGGCATTAAAAGGTATTTTTGACTGGTAATTAGTCCAAAAAATACTATTAATTCGGCAACAAAACCACTC